CTTTTTGTTCAAATATTTTATTGTGATTCGACATCAAATAAACTGACTCACGCTCTGTAGGATTTGAACCCACGACATCGGGTTTTGGAGACCCGCGTTCTACCGAACTGAACTAAGAGCGCTTTCTTATGCTTATGACAGGGGATACAACTGTACTGTAAAGAAATCTACCCCAATGCATCTTGCATACATATAGTATAAAAAACGGAAAATTATGTACAATTTGAATCGTTCTCAATTAATCCTCGTTACTGTCCATAGAAGAAGTAATAGGTAGGGATGACAGGATTTGAACCCGTGACATTTTGTACCCAAAACAAACGCGCTACCAAGCTGCGCTACATCCCTTTTTTTTTTTTCAAATTGTTGGGCAGTCTCATTCTACAAAATACCTGTCTTGTTTTCCATATCTTCATTTTTTCCTCCATCTATATACAATTTTCTTATCATTTCTTCTCTTCCTTTTGGTTTCATATAAGAAAATCTTATACATATCATAAATATAAGAATTATATACATCTGAAACCTAACGTATAAAAAAGTTTTATCAGTAATGTTCAGGAACAGGGGATTAGATGAAAATCTAATCTATTGATTAATTGTACATATCTATTTTAGCATTTAGTTCGGAATTCTGTGTAAAATAAATACAAATGATCTTGAACTACAACATCTGACCATATACACATATGTATTACAATCCATAGGAAAGGAGGATTTTCAATGCGAGATATAAAAACATATCTCTCCGTAGCACCTGTGCTAAGTACTCTATGGTTTGGGTCTTTAGCAGGCCTATTGATAGAGATTAATCGTTTATTCCCGGATGCCTTGTCATTCCCATTTTTTTGATTCTAGTTATTGATTATGTGAATCTAGTTATTGATTATGTGAAGAAATGAATAAAATTAGAGATACAATTCTACATGACTCAAATTTCGAATTTCCTCCCTCCTTTTTCAGTTCTTTCATTTCAGTTCCTTAGCTTTAGGATAGGGAGAAAAGAAAAAAAGTGTATGGAACCTCAACAAAAATGTGATAGATCGAAGATCGAATTTGGGAGACCTAAAATTTAAATGTGGATCCAGTCTAGGGAGGGTTCCGCGAAATCATAGCATAGAAAGAAGATACTTAAATTAAATAAGAATAATAATTTAGTGGATTTAGGATAGGAACAATTGATAGTTAGAAAGAAATTGTATTACTTAATTATTACTTCATAAAATTATTATTTTATTACTCTATAAAATATAAAATGAAAATTTTTACTTAATTACATTAATATTAATTTTTAAATTTGAATAAATAAGAATTTAATGATAATTGCAACGAAATTTTTAGAAAATTCCATTTCTAGTTAGTAACTTCTATTTAATTTATTTTTGTTTTCTTCTTCTTCTTCAGCTCGGATCGAAAATGTAAGAGTTAAGCCGATACAAAATTCAAAGGGGGTTTATGGCTAAGGGTAAGGATGTAAGAGTTATAGTTATTTTAGAATGTACCAGTTGTGCCCGAAATGATGTCAATAAGGAATCACCGGGTATTTCTAGATATATTACTCAAAAGAATCGACACAATACGCCTGGTCGATTAGAATTGAGAAAATTTTGTCGCTATTGTCACAAGCATACGATTCATGGGGAAATCAAGAAATAGATTGAACGGAACACATGTGTTCTTTTCAAGTCAAAGAAGAAAAAGAGCTTAACATATATTTAATTTTCATTTTTAATATAGAATATGAATAATGTGTATACATTATGCATACAAATCAAAGCCTATTTTGGTAGGATCTGAAGTAAATAAAATAAAGAAATAGAATTTTAGAGATAAGGAATAAACCATGGATAAATCCAAACAATCTTTTCGTAAATCCAAGCAATCTTTTCGCAAATCCAAACGATCTTTTCGTAGGCGTTTGACCCCAATTAGATCGGGGGATCGAATCGATTATAGAAACATGAGTTTAATTAGTCGATTTATTAGTGAACAAGGGAAAATATTATCTAGACGGGTGAATAGATTGACTTTGAAACAACAACGATTAATTACTATTGCTATAAAGCAAGCCCGTATTTTATCTTTGTTACCCTTTCTTAATAATGAGAGACTATTTAAGAATAAAAAATCGGAGTCGATCCCCCGAACTCGAATTACTCGTCCTAGAAAAAAAAAATAGACATACTCCTCGATTGACTCCAAACTCCAATCGTAACTCAAGCTCAGATGTGTTTTTTGTTCGAAAAGGCCTAGAATCTATAAGAGTGGGTTCCGGTGTTAAAAGAAAAAAAAATTCCCATTTTTTTTAAACATGTTCGTTCGTTCCTATTACTTATTTTTTTTTTAAGTGATTTTTATTCTATCTTCCCGGAGAAGTCACTCCGGGGAATTCTGTTTCGTTTCAATCATTCCTTTACTGTACATGACTTTATAATCTACTTTATTTGAATTTGATTTGATGATCTTGTTGGAAATCATGTAAAGATAATTCTTATTTGATATAGCTATTTGTGCAGGTATTTTACGATTAAGAAGCAATTGCTTCTTGTACAGATTATGTATTAATCTACTATAACTATACAATACCGACTTTTCGCGAGTTATTGCATTTATCCGAGTGATCCACAAACGACGAAAATCCCTCTTTTGCCTGCCTCTATCTCGATGAGAGGAAGCCAAAGCTCTAATTTTTTGTTGAGTAATCGTTCGAATAAGTCTCGAATGAGCCCCTCTAAAGGTTGACGCAAAAAAACGAATTTTTGTTCGACGTCTACGAGCTATATATCTCCGTCTAACTCTTGTCATTGAATCAAATTAAACCTTAATGAATAACTAATTGATTTCTATTCTTTCAGCCATCCTTTTATCCCCCTTGGTCGATGAATAACAAAACGGATTATTCCGATATATAAAATATGAATTCGAATGGCTTTTGCTACTATAACCTTCCTTACCACCATTTTTTATTCCTTTCGGGCATTTCACCTGAAAATAATAAATTCTAATGATACTAAAAAAAGTGGGTTCCTTCGTTTCTATGGTTATTTCTTAAACGGCGAGGTCCTCTCTATACACCGGAGCTTCTTCTTTCATTTAATCAATTCTTCTTTCATTTAATCAAATGGTATTGTGAACTTGTATAGTTCACACTCTTTGGCTCTACCCATCAATTATCAATTATAGAGTAATAGCTCTTTTCACAATAAGAGTTATCTATACAGTAACGGCATTTAATTAGGAAAGTTGGCTAGGTAGCTGACCCTCTTAGTCCGTTCTTTTAACAATGGGAGCATAATCTTTTTGCTTCTTATGATACCATTTCCTCCGCTTAATGGATAACTATTTACTACCTATGGGGAATTGCTTTTCATCTCAAATTTAGGTGATTGGATTTACACCAATGGAAACCATAAATTCCATACACAATACACAATATAGATATATGAAAAATCTTTTCCATTTACTCTATTCATTGGTGCCGTTCAGTAATACTGGAAAAATTTTATGATTTGTATTTGTTCGAACTCATGATCTGAACGAGTCGCACATACACCCTAGTACATGTTCCTCGACGCTGAGGACATTCTCTAAGAGCGGGAGATTTCGTAACATTTCTTATTGGCTGTCTTGCATTTCTAATAAGTTGTTTAATAGTTGGCATGTCGTATATATATATATACGTTGTATATATAATTAGAAATTAGAATGGAATGGGTTGGTTTAGATCGATCTTAACCTGAGAATTAATCTGATAATTAATGATTATCTATTTTTTCTATTCAATATAAAATCACAGAAAATTAAATTACGGTTTGAAATAGATTTACAATAAAAAATCCTCGAAATCCTCAGGATCCGCCCCTACAAGATCAACAATGCCGTGAGCTTGGGCTTCTGTTGCTGACATAAAAATATCTCTTTCCATGTCTTGGGCTACAACCCAAAGAGGCATACCTGTTCTTTGTACATAAACCTTTGTGAGGGTTTCGCGAAGTTTCACTATCTGTCTCGTTTCCCTGAAAAAGTCCCCTGATCTTCCGTCATAAAAAGAACTAGCAGGTTGATGAATCATAATCCTAACCTAATGTTATTGATATAACAGGTTCTTCTATCTCGCATGATTGGGCTAAATTAAAGGATAAAAAAAAGAAAAAGAAGAAAATGGAATTGAACAACCGTACGGGCATTTCTATGTTGCATACGGCTCCGCAATGGAATTTACTTTATTCTTCTCTTCTATGTCTATCGAAGAAATATAATTTATCTGATTCAGATCGTTGAATTATCCATTTACCACCCTTCCTTTCGTAGGAGTAAAAAATACTATGATGGTTCTGTTGCTTTATATAGATATCTATATCTTATCTATGATTTAGCAATCCCAAAGTTCCCTTCTGATACGATCAAATAAGGAAAATTTATTTTTTTTCGTACTCTTTCATAAGATGAATATCAAAAAGAGACTTCTAGTGTGGAAGAAAAAAAGTTTGTGACGCTGAAATGTACTCCCGACACATAAAATCAACAAATCGGAAATACCCTTTGTTTCATACTACTATCTCGATACAAAATCTCATGTTATGAAAAAACAATAAAATAAAATAATGGTTTGTTTAGATCGAACTCGAAGTGCCATGCTATTATTACTTATTATTCATATTCAATATGGCGAAGGCATAGTGTTTCTTTTTTTTTTCAAATCAAAACTCATTGGCGCCGAGCGTGAGGGAATGCTAGACGTTTGGTAATTTCTCCTCCGACCAGGATGAAAGATGCCATTGAAGCGGCTATTCCCATGCATATTGTATGCACGTCGGGCGTCACAAATTGCATAGTATCAAAAATAGCTATTCCTGATATTACCCATCCGCCGGGAGAGTTTATAAATAAATAAAGATCCCTAGTCTGATCTTCTATACTGAGATATACCATGAGACCAACAATAGTATTCGAGATCTCCTCCTTGACCTCTTGTCCTAAAAAAAGTAATCTTTCTCGATAAAGTCGGTTGATTAGGACAAAATCCTATCCTTTAGTCCTTTAGGAGCCGTACACGCACCTTTGGATGCATACGGTTCAAAATCAAAATGAAATGGAGAAAAAAGAATCAATGTGTCGATTCTTGTTCTATTTCTTTTTTCTTTAACTTAATAGGTTTTTCTAAAAAAAACGTTTTTCTTCCATTTTTCAAAAAACATGAGATGTGTTCTCGCTTCCTTACCTATAAAAAAAGAATTTATTGAACTTATAGAAATTGAACTAATCTCTCTCATTGATGTATTATTTCATCGATATTCAAATCACGATGCAATTTTCTTGTTCCTGAATGGGCCCTTGCAATTCTTTTAGGTTCATGTTCTACTCCGGGAAAAGATCTGTCCGAATTTTATTTGCACATATAGGGCAAATAATCTCAGTACCACTTCTTTTTTTTTCAATTCGTTTCATGTCTTTTCCCAACTCAACTATTTGATGTATTCATCATGCTATTCTGTTGGTTATTGGTTGGACGTTTGAAATCACTCTTATAGTAACTCATCTTACTTATAATAATATAGTAAGGATAAGAATCCTTTATAATACAAGTAATAATCATACATATATTACCGATTTGGTATTTTCTGAACGGAGCCTGAATACTTTATTTTTATTTTTCCAAGTGAACCATAAATCCTCCTAATTGATAATATGGATCCCAAAATGCAAATATAAATAAATTGATCTAATTACACTTCACGCTCCGAATGATTGATGCTTCCCTCAATACAATATTTCTTGGGCGAAACAGAGGATATCTCGATCGGGGGAGAAAACGGGTAAATTCCATATGACTCAATATGTCTGACAAGTCGCACTATAACTCAACCCAAGTTGCATCTTCCTCTCCGGGATTCCGAAAAGGTACTTTTGGAACACCAACGGGCATTAATTTAAAGACAAAATTGAGTACTATACTTCGCGTTAATATGGAAACGTAACAATGGCTTTATCATCTTTATCTCTTTTTCTCTTTATTGTATTTTATACATAGATTTTTATACATAGATTGAAAGGTTTATATTGAAAGGTTTATAGAGTAAGACAGAATGAATAAAGAGAAAATTTAACTAACGTATCAATCGTTGGAATGATAAACAAGTATCTATGTATTTGTTTCCCGAAAGTAGGAGTAATCCTCCCATTGCGTATTGGTACTTATCGGGTATAGAATAGATCCGCTTCTCTTTGTTCTTACGAACAGAATTTTTCCCTTATTTTCAATGGAACGGAATAAATATTAACCTTTTCTCATACAGAATCTACTGAAAAGTTAGGTACATAGTATAGTCTTTTCCAATTCCAATGCGATAAAATAAAGTGACATAGTGTCTAGTTTTTTTTTTGATAAAGGGGTATTTCCATGGGTTTGCCTTGGTATCGTGTTCATACTGTCGTATTGAATGATCCTGGTCGATTACTTTCGGTCCATATAATGCATACAGCCCTAGTTGCTGGTTGGGCCGGTTCGATGGCTTTATACGAATTAGCGGTTTTTGATCCCTCTGACCCCGCTCTCGATCCAATGTGGAGACAAGGTATGTTCGTTATACCCTTCATGACTCGTTTAGGAATAACCAATTCGTGGGGTGGTTGGAGTATTTCAGGGGGAACTATAACGAATCCAGGTATTTGGAGTTATGAAGGTGTGGCAGGGGCACATATTGTGTTTTCTGGTTTGTGCTTCTTGGCAGCTATCTGGCATTGGGTGTATTGGGACCTAGAAATATTCTGCGATGAACGTACGGGCAAACCTTCTTTGGATTTGCCTAAGATCTTTGGAATTCATTTATTTCTCTCAGGGTTGGCTTGCTTTGGTTTTGGCGCATTTCATGTAACAGGTTTGTATGGTCCTGGAATATGGGTGTCCGATCCTTATGGACTAACCGGAAAAGTACAACCTGTAAGTCCTGCATGGGGCGCGGAAGGCTTTGATCCTTTTGTTCCCGGAGGAATTGCCTCTCATCATATTGCAGCGGGTACATTGGGCATATTAGCGGGCTTATTCCATCTTAGTGTCCGTCCGCCTCAACGTCTATACAAAGGATTGCGTATGGGCAATATTGAAACTGTACTTTCCAGTAGTATCGCTGCTGTTTTTTTTGCAGCTTTCGTTGTTGCTGGAACTATGTGGTATGGTTCAGCAACAACTCCAATCGAATTATTTGGTCCCACTCGTTATCAGTGGGATCAAGGATACTTTCAGCAAGAAATATACCGAAGAGTTAGCACCGGACTAGACGAAAATCTAAGTTTATCGGAAGCTTGGTCTAAAATTCCCGAAAAATTAGCTTTTTATGATTACATTGGTAATAATCCGGCAAAAGGGGGATTATTCAGAGCAGGGTCAATGGATAACGGGGATGGAATAGCTGTTGGATGGTTAGGGCACCCTGTCTTTAGAGATAAAGAAGGACGCGAGCTTTTTGTACGTCGTATGCCTACTTTTTTTGAAACATTTCCGGTGGTTTTGGTGGATGGAGACGGAATTGTGAGAGCCGATGTTCCTTTTAGGAGAGCAGAATCAAAGTATAGTGTTGAACAAGTAGGTGTAACTGTTGAGTTCTATGGTGGCGAACTCAATGGAGTCAGTTATAGTGATCCTGTGACTGTTAAAAAATATGCTAGACGTGCCCAATTAGGTGAAATTTTTGAATTAGATCGGGCTACTTTGAAATCTGATGGCGTTTTTCGTAGCAGTCCAAGGGGTTGGTTCACTTTTGGTCATGCTACGTTTGCTTTGCTCTTCTTTTTCGGACACATTTGGCATGGCGCTAGAACCTTGTTCAGAGATGTTTTTGCTGGTATTGATCCAGATTTGGATGCTCAAGTGGAATTTGGAGCATTCCAAAAAATAGGAGATCCAACTACAAGGAGACAAGTAGTCTGATACAAGATTGCTCTGGTATCTTTCGCCTCTTTTTTTTATTTGACATAGGGTTAGAGTACTTAAGAAATCTTGACTTGAATCACTATCTTTTCTTTTCCTTTTCTTTATCTTTATATTTTATACTATATGGTAAATGATGCCAAATGAATAGGTGTGGAAGCTATAATTGTAAACCACGATCGAATCTATGGAAGCATTGGTTTATACATTCCTTTTAGTCTCTACTTTAGGGATAATTTTTTTCGCTATCTTTTTTCGAGAACCGCCTAAGGTTCCAACTAAAAAAGTAAAATAATTTTTCATTATTTCAATTGAAGTAATGAGTCTCCCTACCCTATATGGGAGACTCATTACTTCAACTAGTCCCCGTGTTCTTCGAATGGATCTCTTAGTTGTTGAGAGGGTTGCCCAAAAGCGGTATATAAGGCGTACCCAGTAAAGCTTACAAGTAAACCAGATATAAAGATGGCGATTAGGGTTGCTATTTCCATTTTTAGACAATTTCAAGATCACAATACAATGGATCTATAATAAGATCGTTTATTTACAACTACAACGAAATGGTATACAAAGTCAACAGATCTCAACCAATGATTAAATAAATAGGATTTATGGCTACACAAACCGTCGAGGATAGTTCTAGATCTGGGCCAAGACGAACTACCGTAGGGAATTTATTGAAACCACTGAATTCGGAATATGGTAAAGTAGCTCCGGGCTGGGGGACTACACCACTAATGGGGGTCGCTATGGCCCTATTTGCGGTATTTCTATCTATTATTTTGGAAATTTATAATTCTTCCGTTTTACTGGATGGAATTGCAATGAGTTAACTTTAATAAGAACTATGAAGTACTAGTAAAAAAAAAATTACTTTACTTAAACTTAAAACTTTGATTTCTAGACCATTCTGGTAGTTCGACCGTGGAATTTATTTGTTTCGGTATCTCCGGAATATGAGTGTGTGACTTGTTATAATTGATCCTATTAATAATACAGAGAATAGTTCTGTCATCTCTATCAAGATGAGTCTATTTCGTCGGATAATTATTCTAGTATCTGGAACACGAAATCCATGTAATATAGAATAGATCAAGAAAAGAAATACGAAAACTATGATTCATAACTAATATTCGGACCTCGAAACCGGACTCCAAAAATTTCAAATAAATATTTCCTAAATCAAACGATTTTTCTTCTTTCAGACTTACTTTTTTTTTACCGAAGGACAACTCCTTTTCTAGATCTAGATTTTGTTGAGTCATAACATACATTCATTGAATAAGTGATTATGAAAGTGTTCTTACTCAGAGAACCCTTGAGTTTAGCTTGGCTTGAGGCTTGGCTTTATTAAATCATCGTGGTTCTAGTATGAATCTGGAGTTTCAATTGATTCATGGGATCTCAACAAGTGAATTCCTATACCAAATATATATAATAGTTAAAAAAGATAAATAAATAGTTAAATAAGAGTCAATACACATTACAAAAAAACAAGAAATCAAATTAAAAATAAATAGGAAAGAGAAGATTCAAGAGGCCTGTAATAATCAACATCAAAAAAGACGTATGAGCCAACTTGATATTTTTAGGCCTTATCATACAAAAAATACAAAGAATAGATTTCCAATTTTTTTTTTACTTCGTATCTTTGGGTCGGAGTAAATCAAGCGGCTAAGCTAAGAAGTTTTGAACTTTCTATTACATATCTGTTGAAATCAACATTTGTATGTTTCTGCTTGAGCCGTACGAGATGAAATTCTCATATACGGTTCTCCGAGGGGAGTTTCTTGGTTTTGGGTTACCTATCTCAATAAAGTATATGATTGGTTTGAGGAACGTCTCGAGATTCAAGCGATTGCAGATGATATAACTAGTAAATATGTTCCTCCTCATGTCAACATATTTTATTGTTTAGGGGGGATCACACTTACTTGTTTTTTAGTACAAGTAGCTACAGGTTTTGCTATGACTTTTTACTACCGTCCAACTGTTACAGAGGCTTTTTCATCTGTTCAATACATAATGACTGAGGCCAACTTTGGTTGGTTAATCCGATCAGTTCATCGATGG